ATAATAATTCCATAAACACCTAGCGAAGATATGGCAAACAAATAAAGTAGCCCTATGTTCGAATCTGACAATACCATACCATAATCAAAAGGTACAACGGCCCAAGCAACCAGACTTAACATAAATGTAGTCACTGGAGCCATTCTAAAAAGGGAGAAATTAGCACTACTTGGTGAAATAGGTTCTTTTAGAATCAATTTAAAACCATCTGCTAGAGGTTGTAACAATCCGAATGATCCCACTACATCAGGACCCTTTCGACGTTGCACAAAAGCCATTACTTTACGTTCAGCTAGCACTAAAAAGGCTACTCCTAGTAGAAGTGGTAGAATTATTCCAAGTATTTCAGCTGGAACAGCTATGTACGTTTTCGATTTTCTATTCACTCATGATCTGGCCTGGTCGACCCGATCATGATATTTCACTCATGATCTGGCCTGGTCGACCCAATCATGATATTGAAGGATGGGACCTTTTCTCGAAAAACTCCGGATCCAGAGAAGAGTTGAAGATGGTGCAACATCGAATCCTGTTACGTTACTTCGAATGGAATCTTAGCCCGCCTCACTTGCTTTCTTTACTGCATAAGGGCATAAGCGAAGTCAAGAGATTTCCTTCTAACTAGTGGCTGAGAGTAAGCAAGCTACCTTCATTCAACAGATTTGTGGTTGAGTCAATAACATGCTCTGGGTCGGGAATCTTTGCTCTTCTCTTTTGCATTTCCGCTGCCTGCGTTCTTCTTCGTGTCCGTCCGTATCGCAAAGCTGGTCGACGCCAGCTGTAATGGTTGAAAATAGGGGGCCAACCAAGACCCCTAATAAATTTGTTCGATAAAGCAAACGATTCGTTCCGACAACTTCGGACCAGATTAATTTGAATTAGCCGATCTTACAAAATCGATCGGGCGGGCTGGTTGGGAAGGGGTGATTAGCGGAGAAAAGAATCGCTGAGAGATAGATTCTACTCTACTATTTAGTCAGGACGAATGAGTGGCTGTGCAGCATGCTCCGGAGGAGATTGACCCTTCCCCGAGTCAGTCCAGTCAGAAAGGGGAGGGCCCGCTGTCTAGACTGCATTTCGGGAGTTTGAACACCATCCCATTTCAACCAAAAATACAACCCTGTCAAAGGTATCTAACCTTCCTTCCTTATGAGTGGAAATCAAATCCCGTTTTGTCTTTTTTGCATAAAAACCAGCCAGCCGGTAATATATATCTATTTTAAACCCGTTCTTCCGACCATTTTTGAAAAGCGCATAGTTTCTCCTCCAAAAATGACCTCTCCAGTCGGGGAACGCATGAGATATTTACCTAAACCAAGTAGGTCCTTGAGCGGATCCCACGTTAGCCCCAAGACGTTGGTCTCTAACTAGAAAAGTAAATGCTTGAGCTTGAGTGAGAAGGGCCTCCTCCCCCCGCAGGTATTTTGCCTGTATGGTGTTTACCGGGTGGGACCCTCGATCCAGAAGGTATGCCACTCTACTATCTATACATGTCTGCCTCCCTTGAAAGCTCTTGGTGCTGCGACTATCACCGGTAAGTTGCGTCGGATCAACATCGGGATTAGAATATACTGCAAAAGCAACTAAGTCAACGCCTATTTGCTCTGGATCTACTGGCCCGGACGCTTGAATCTATTCCACCGCAAACAACCGAATATACTACTGCAGGATCTTCCGCTGCTTCTGTTGTTATTGCTCCCACCTGTCACTACGCCACCTCAGCAGCTGGGACTGGAACTGCTTCCGCATCTGGTACTTCCCAACTTTTTCTATCTATCCTTAGAAGTAGGGCGAGTGTCTAAAGACCGGGTTATCTCTCTGAATCAGGTTATTCACTGGGCTGTTAAGCCATCGAGTCTTCTAGGGTTGATCGACCCGTTTCAAGAGGATTCATCCAAGACTCTAGATCTCGTTAATTCTAAGGAGGAGCCCATTCTATAAGGAAGATGAGAGGAAGGCAGGCTGCATATATAGTTGGCTGGTTATTTGTCTTTCCCATCCCTGCTGCTACTGCAGGTGCCCGGAATTCATGGATTCTCTGGTAGAGGGGAGTCGAGGTGGCATTTTTTTTTGGGCTGGCAACAAATAAAAGAAGCCCCCAATTGCAGTAGGAGTAGCTATTTGTTTCATGGCTTTAATTTGAGCTCTTCAGATCCTGAATCTCCATAAATGGGTATGACTGGTGACCAGCTTTGTGCGGCAACCGCAAGTTAAGGTACTCTGGATTTGTTATAGCGCCACCATTTCACAATATACATTGTCCGGGAAAGCTAGTTTTTGGATTGCTGTTTTATCCCACTGACGCTCTTCTATGAAAGTTGAGGCTTTACTTTAACTGGTCTGTTAAAGTCTCCTTGCTACGGCCTTTTTTTAATATCCCTAGCTCGGAGGGTTACTCGAATCTTTCGTTTTTGTACTCTACTCGTTCCGTCCAATTAATTAATAGTTATTGGAGGACGGTTAGTGTCTGTTCTGCATGACTCTGGAACGTTATAGCTAAGGAGCGGATTTCAGGGTCCCTTGACTTGCCAAACGGTTTCCAGTATGCCTATACAGTAAGTCTTTACACACATGATAGTGGCAGCCAGGTTATCGACGATTCTACAATAGGCGGCCGCTGGAAAACCCGACTTAGCGAATCACTTCCAGGCGGAAATCTATCTCGTGCCAGTGGCTCTTGTGCGCCTCATTTATGCTGGTGGCATACCGTACCGTATTGTGCTGAACACTCACAAAAGCCGTGGCCTTCCGCTATGTTAGACCCTCCCCTAGAAGTACAATGGTTGGTCCCTCCGGAACTGGTAATCTCCGTTTGACTTGAAAGGAGCCTTGTTCAGCAGGTGCGCAGCAAGTATTCTTTCACAAGTTTGACGCAAGTCGTACCTCCCAGCCCCCTTAGCTACTTGTACTAAAAAACTAGGGCGCTATACGGAAGTTCGTGCCTGCTTATCCCGGCTAACTATCGAACAGCGATCCATCATGGCGCTCGTATATCCGGTCTGTACTTTCCCCTATTAGAGAAGGGCGGGGTTTGGAACCCTCAAGCAAGACATGATCTACATAATAAGACATCATAGCGCCTAGAGATACAGGTACGGTTCATCGCGTTACTTATCCAAGCGTGTTGCCGGATAGTCGGATATGCCGTACTCTGATTTTTATGAGGTTAGGAACCATTTGCTGTTACCAGCATTGCTCATTATTAGGTAACGCATTCCCGTTTATCGATTTGGTGACACGTTGTCGCTTTCGCTTTAATAATGAATGATATGGAGTCATGCAAGGAGCGCGCTTTACTAATATAATAGAAAGGGGCTTTCACCATCTATTTTTGTTTTGCCCGAGCTCTTCCTGAGTTTCCCTCCTAGCGAACGGGGAAAGCTTATCCCTCACTCGCATTCGCCTAATCGAGCAGAACGCCACTCGGCGATCATCCTACAACTGGTCTCGCCTATAGTGTCGAACACACATAAGTATAGGTTTTGTTGTCCTTACGACGGTTGTCAAAGACCGGATCTTTGCACTTCGCGACCCTATCCGAGTATGTGCTTAGTGCAACGCCTCATAGAACAATGAAGTAATGTATCCATACGAGCTCCGGCCCTCAGCAGCTCGAATAAAAAAGAAACTTGTTCATTTATGTTACCCGTTGTGGACCTTCAACGTTTCACCTTTAATAGAAAAAGGAAAGGCGGTTTGGGAAGTGACGTTGAGGCTGGGCACGTGCGATAAGTAATAAAGAAAGCAAAGGGAAATCGGAGGAGTTAGAGCAGGGAACAATGGGCATCCCTGCCTGGAAAACAAACAGTAGAGTGACGCGAAGGACCTCTAGCAACTCTACTACCGCCTTTCCTACCAAACAAAAAGCTAACCCAACCGAAGGAAATTACATAAGGTCTGGAAAGGGCTGTAAAGAATATAATTCCTTCCTCCCTTTCTTCCCCTGTTCCGGAGATAGATATAGCCCTCTCGAAACCTAGCTGTTAGAGTTTCATTTTGGGGTAATAATAAACTGAATCCCCGAATGGGCCTTCTCCTGCAAGGTATAGAACAACTAAGGGTACTGGTCCTGCTCGCTTTGGTTCTGCTCCTGTGGTGACCAAGAAGCAGGAGCTTGAGCTCAACCAGCCATTGATAATCACTTTTTTGGTTCCCAATCGGGATGGAGATTCCGGTCCGGTGTAGGGGACACCTTCTTCATGATCTAGGGGTCAAATGTAGCCTGCGCTAAGCAGGGAGAGCTCCTCTTTGGTTCCATCTGTCCATATTCTTCCCTTCCATCCAGGGGAATTCGGGCTTGATTGTTCCGTGTAGTCGATTCGCTCAGTACCCTCCATGAACAGAGTCCATGAGCTCGGGAAGAGAAGTAGGGCCTTCGGTCAACCAAGAGAGGTCCAGCCCTTCCTGATCATTCAGAATTCGTTGCGTTCTTCTTTCGAGCTGATCAGTCAGCTTCCAGCCACCCAACCAATCCTGTTGATCCTGACCTACAGAAAGGGGTGAATGAGGTAAGAGAAGCCCTCGTCCGTGTTTCGGTGACCAGGAGAGTCAGCCGGAGATGGGTCTGTGCTTTCGTCAGGGGGTAGCTCGTCAGTACCAGGTGTTGATCAGTCATCCAAAAGAGAGGGGCTCTGAGGACCAGTTTGACATCTCATTCAAGAGAGAGTGAGTCATCCATCCAATTCCTATGTTCACAGAGGGGCCCGAAAAAGAGAGTGAGTGAAAATGATGCACTACACGGACGCCATTTGGACCCTACGAAAGCAAGCCCCGAGCTGGTCCGTACCAACCAAGAAGATTGGCTTCATTTGCCATGTTGAGGGCTCAGAAGAAGCTCATGTTGGAAAGCAAGCATGTGCCCATCAGGATACAAATCCTGAGGTCTTCCTGGATGGATTGACCTACGACTGATTTACTCAGGCCCTTTCTCACTGACTTCTTCCTTCATTCGGAGAAGTCATCAGGAATGGAACCAGTGGAAAGTCGTATGCAGAAGAGAAGTGCAAAATGGGCAAAGACGAAGACTTTGGAAGCGAAAGATGCACCGATTGATGCTCTTCCAGCCCAGCTGCTGTTTATTGAGCTCAAAGTGGATGAGAGAGAGGCTTTTCTATGCTCTCTATGCTATGGTCTTCTCAATTGCCTAGTCTCGGTTCAAAGACAGTGGAAGGATCCATCCATCAGCCTTTCTATCTCCACAGCGCTGACCTGCACTTTCCACCTAGTTCACCGACCTCACGAGTCTGATTTGGCTCTATATTGTCCACCAAGGAAACTCCAAACAACTCCACTGCGACTGAGCGATCTCATCGATCTGACCTTCTTACTCGGTATGGAAGGACTCTTGACTGACTCTGAGACTCAGTCTTCTGACTTGGATTGGCATACTGGGGTCAATTCCACCCTATCCTCTTGAAGCACCCTGCTTCCTTTACGTACAGCTAAGGTTCCTAACTCATCAAATCAAGTAGACAGACTTCTAGGTGACGTGGCCCTTTCCTGACATCATCACACCGGGGATCCGCTTTCAAAAAGAAAAAAGAAAGGAAATAGAAGCAGCCTTACTCTCATCTTTTTGTCGAAATCTCTATGAGCTGAATGATGTCACTCGAGTGTTGAGCTTTCAAAGGCTTTTTCAAGACCATCCAAGGCTTTCCATTCTGCAAGGCGTATAGAGCCCGCCTTTCTTCTTCGATGAGCAAGCTCTGGTGGATTTCCACGCCTTTCCAAGGAAGAATTCCCACTTCAAAGAGGTGGGACTCTCCTTCCTCACCCGGGTGGTGAGCTAGGAGGGAAGGAACATTCCATGCATGGAATGATAGAACAGAACGGCCGACAGCTACTTGGGTTAGGCGGCTCAGTGAGACAGGGAAGGGCGAACGAAGTGGTAGTCAACTTCTATGTGCTTAGAGCGGGCATGGAACACAGGATTGGCCGCCAAGTGTGTAGCGCTAGCATTATAAGAGTGCAGGATAAATTGATAGCGAAATGGCACCGCTAGATCGCGTAGCAAGTAAGAAAGCCATAACAGTTCAGAGGTAGTAAGGGCGAGTGCCTTGTACTCTGCTTCGGCACTAGACCTGGAAAGAGTAGGTTACTTTTTTGAAACCCAAGTCAGTAGGTTTTTCCGAGAAATACGCAGAAGCCAGTAGTGGACCGTCTGCTATCGGGGCAGCCAGCCCAGTCGGCATCGGAGAATGCAAAGAAGGTGGTTAACGGTCCCGGAGTGATGGTTAGGCCAAGGCCAAGAGAACCCTTCAGATACCGTAAGATGCTACAGCCTGGAGATGTACGGTGGTGAGAGCGTGCATGAACTGACAAACTTGATTGACGGCATAGCAAATGTCAGGTCTGGGTCAGGAAGTCACTCGTCGCCACATTATCCGTCTTGACCACAAATCGTGACCCGCCTCTACGTTCTCAAGTAGTGCACTATTGCTGTCATCTCCTTCTCTTGGACCACGCCTTTCGGTCTCATTGAGCTTTCGGCTCTCATATGCTACTGGGTTACCTTTTTATACTAGCACACCGCCTATGGCATAGTCTGACGCATCCGTGTGTACTTCAAATGGCTTAGTGTGATCTGGCAACTGCAATACAGGGTCATCAATCACTGCCTGCTTTAGGTCCTAAAAAGCTCTTTGACACTCTTCCGATCAGTGCAGTGCCATGATCGGTCCGTACGTCCTTCTTTAGGAGATTTTTGAGTTGAGCAGCCCTCTTCGAGTAACTTACGATGAATCTTCGGTAATAGTTCACGAGCCCTAAAAATGATCTTAGCTCACTCACCTTGGTAGGTGCTTGCCACTCCTCGATGGCTCTGATGCCCATCCAATGCCCTAGGAATAGGATCTCGGTCTGTCCAAAGGAGCATTTCTCTTTCTTTACATAGAGGTGATTCTTCCTTAATACCTTAACTTAAAAAGGGTCCAGAGGTGGCTAACGTGGTCGTTTAACGGATAGCTATAGCCCACGATCAAAGTATACGACCAGTCGTCTAAGTACGGGTGGAATAGCTCATTGTGGAGGGTGCAGAACGTGGCAGGGGCATGGGTGAGTCCAAAAGGCATAACCAAATCCACCCTTCATTAGTAAGGTTGCTTGCTTGTCACACAGGTAGTCTTTGGCTCGTCTCCTTCCGCGATACGCACTTGGTAGTAGCCCAACCGTAGATCCAACTTCGAGAAGTATCTCGCGCTTATTGATTAGGGCGAAGAAGTCTGCAATCAAAGTGGATAATTGTTCTTGATGGTTAGGTTACCTTGTTGAGCGCCCGATAATCAATGCACAAGGCTACCGCTTCTTCTGGAATAAATAAAACAGGGGCTCCCCCCCCCCAGCAAGATAGGGAAAAACTGCCTTGGAGGCTAGAATATAAATAGGCCTCAATGAGTTCCTGAAATTTTATCCCGAGCTCAACCAAACCCCTTAACTAATAGATGCTAGTTGGGGGGCCATCTGCTAAACCCAGCCCCAGTAAAAGGGGGTTTGGCTCCAGGC